ACAAAAAAGGAACAACTTAAACAAGGAGTTTCTAAATAGAATAGAAGTTTTGGATAAAGGATCTCTTACTCTGGATGTACTCGAAAAAAGGACTAAATTGTGTAATGATGAGACTAAAAAAAAATACTTACCTAAAATATATGATCCTTTCGTGTATGGACCTTTTCGGGGAAGAATCAAAAAATTATTTTCACCCATAATCCGAAATGAAACTTATATCAAAAATAAGATAGGAAGGTTTGGAATAAATAAGATACATATTCTACTTCTTACTAATGATTATTATGATTATCACGAATTTGAACAGACAAGAGAGAGATTGAGTAGAAAATCTTTTTCAACTCCCAACGGTGAAACAATTAGAAATAGAAAAAAATCTATTGAAATTGCAATAAAGGAGATTAATAAAAAAGTTCCTCGGTGGTTATATAAATTAAGCGATGATTTAGTAGAAAAATACGAAGAAAATGTGGTGGATGATGGAATTCGTTCACGAAGAGCCAGACGTGTAGTGATTTTTAATGAGAATCTGCTAAATACCAATACTTATACTAATAATAAATATACTAATAATCCTGCTCAAGAAATATATTTGAGCATTTATTTGCAAAAATCGGATTTTCGTCGAAATCTTATCAAAGGCTCTATGCGCGCACAAAGACGTAAAACCGTTACTTATAAACTGCTTCAAGCAAATCCCCATTCCCCCCTTTTTTTGGACAGAATAGACAAACCCTTTTCTTTTGATATTTTTCGACTTTGGGTGTGGAAAAAAAAAGACCAAAAACCTTCTGATTATAAAAACAAACTGAAAAAACAAATTGACAAACAAGAGAAGGACGAAAGAGAAGAAAGAGCACGGCTAGCAATAGCCGAAGCCTGGGATAATTTTCTATTTTCTCAAGCACTAAGAGGTTTTTTGTTATTAACTCAATCGATTCTTAGAAAATATATTCTATTCCCTTCATTGATAATAGCTAAAAATATCGCCCGCATACTATTATTTCAAGTTGCCGAGTGGTCCGAGGATTTCAAAGATTTGAAGAGGGAAATACATATTAAATGCACCTATAATGGTGTTCCAGTATCCGAAACTGAATTTCCGAAAAACTGGTTAACAGAAGGTATTCAGATAAAGATCTTTTTTCCTTTTCGTCTGAAACCCTGGCACAGATCTAAGCTACAATCCCCTCATAAAGATACAATAAAAGCACAAGAAAATGATTCTTGTTTTTTAACAGTTTTGGGAAGGGAAACTGAAGTGCCTTTTGGTCCACCCCTAAAACGACATTCGTTTTTTGAACCAATTTTTAAAGAACTCAAAACACAAATTCGAACTACGCCCTTTAGAGTTTTAAAAGTTTTAAAAGAAAGAACAAGAACAAAATCTTTTCGCAAAGTCACAAAAGAAACAAACGAATCTGTCATTAAAAGTATTCTATTTCTAAAAGGGAGAATAAAAGAACTTTCAAAAAAAAACCGAATTAGATTGAGAGAAATAGATGACTTGGGTGAAACTAAAAAAGATTCGATAATCAGTAATCAGACGATTCGTGAATCGTCTATTCAAATTGGATCTATGAATTGGACAAATTTCTCACTGACAGAAACAAAAAGGAAAGATCTGACTAATAGAACAAATAGAATCAGAAAACAAATAGAAAAAATTACAAAAGATCAGAAAAAAGGATTGCTAACTCAAGAAATCAATATTAAACCAAATTCTCGTTCTAAAATATTAGAATCATCAAAAAAGATTTGGCAGATATTAAAAAGAAGAAGTACTCGATTAATCCGTAAATCATATTTTTTTATAAAATTTTTCATCGAAAGGGTATACATAAATATTTTTCTATCTATCCTTAATATTCCAAGGATCCATACAAAACTTTTTCTTGAATCAACAAAAAAAATGAAAATTTTTTACAAAAACGTCCACAATAATGAAGCAAATCCGGAAAAAATTAATAAAACAAATCAAAATCGAATTCACTTTATTTCAACTACAAAAAAATCACTTTCTAAGATTAGTAAGAATAATAAGAATTCAAAGATTTTTTGTGATTTATCTTCTTTCTCACAATCACAAGCATATGTATTTTACAAATTATCACAAACCCAAGTTATTAACCTTTCGAATTTCAGATCTGCCCTTCAATATCACGGAACATCTCTTTTTCTTAAGAATGAACTAAAAGATGATTTTGAAAAACAAGGAATATTTTATTACGAATTACGACATAAACCCTTTTTGAATTTTGGAATGAATGAATGGAAAGCCTGGTTAAGGGGTCATTATCAATATCAATACGATTTATCTCGGATTAGATGGGCTAGATTAGTACCAAAAAAATGGCGAGATAGAGCCAATCAACACTGTATGACTCAAGATAAAGATTTAAACAAAGGGGATTCATATGAAAAAAACGGATTAACTAATTACGAAAAAAAAAATCTTTTTGAAACAGACTCGTTACGGAATCAAAAATCGAATTTTAAAAAACTTTATAGATATGATCTTTTATCATATAAATTTCTTAATTATGAAGATAAGAAAGACACATATATTCATAGATCCCTATTCCAAGTAAAGAATAAAGAAGAATTTTTTTATAATTACAACACAGAGAAAGACAAATTATTTGGTATGATAGGAGGTATCCCTATCAATAATTATCTAGACGAAGACGATATTATAGATATCGAGCAAATTCCGGATAGAAAATATTTTGATTGGAGATTTTGTCTTAGAAATAAGGTTGATATTGAATCGTGGGTTGATATGAATACTGGTACCAACAGTAATCAAAATACTAAGATTGGGGTGAATAATTATCAAAAAATTGATGAAATTAATAAGAAAGGTTTTGGTCTTTTTGATTTTACAATTCATCAAGATGAAGAAATTAATCCATACAATCAAAAAAGAACCCTTTTTGATTGGATGGGAATGAATGATGAAATACTCAGTAGTCCTATATCAAATCCGTGGGTTTGGTTCTTCCCAGAATTTGTGCTACTTTTTAATGCATATAAAATGAAACCGTGGATCATACCAATCAAATTACTTCTTTTCAATTTTAATGGAAAAGCAAATGGCAATAAAAACATAACTGGAAATAAAAAGGGAGATCCTTTTATATCATCGAATCAAAAAAAATATCTTGAATTTGAGAATGGAAGCCAAGAAGAAAAAGACCCCACAGGCCAAGGGAATCCTAGATCAGATGCACAAAACCAAGTAAGTCTTGGATCAGTTCTCTCAAACCAAGAAAAAGATGTTGAAGAAAAGTATGCGGGATCGGACATGAAAAAACGTAGAAAATACAAGAGCAACACACAAACGCAAATTTATTTATTACGAAAAATAAATTTTCGTTTTCAGTTGAGATGGTATGACCTTTTCAATCCAAAAATAACTAATAATATCAAAATATATTGTCTCCTGCTTCGACTGAGAAATCCAAGAGAAATTGCTATATCCTGCATTCAAAGGGGAGAATTTGGTCTGAATATTTTGATGGTTGAGAAGGATTTCACTCTTACAGAATTGATGAAAAGGGGAATATTGATTATCGAACCGTTTCGGCTGTCTGTCAAAAATGATGGACAATTTTTTCTATATCAAACCATAGGTATTTCATTGGTTGATAAGAATAAGCGCAAATTTAATAAAAGATACCGAGAAAAAGACTATGTTAATAAGAAAAATTTTGATGAATCCATTCCAAGATATCAAAGAATGGCTGGAAATAGAGACAAAAATCATTATGATTTGCTTGTTCCTGAAAATATTTTATTCCCTAAACGTCGTAGAGAATTGAGAACTCTAATTTGTTTCAATTCGAAAAATAGAAATGGTATGCGTGCTTACATTTTGGATAAAAGCAAAGATCTTGCTAGAGAAAAAAAGAAACTAATTAACTTAAAGTTCTTTCTTTGGCCCAATTATCGATTAGAAGATTTAGTTTGTATGAATCGCTATTGGTTTAATACCAATAATGGCAGTCSTTTCAGTATGGTAAGGATACAGATGTACCCACGATTGAAAATTCATTAATACTATGTTTTTCCTATCTATCACGTACCGTGTCTGGTATATGAAAAAAAAGAGATGCACACATGCCTTATCTTCCATTCCATTCCATTCTGATGCATGATACGAATTTAATGATATACATATCAATTAGATCCATAAATGAATCAACAGAATCTTGATTTTTTAGGTCTCAATTTTTCTCTTTTGCACAAATAAACTATCCTTTTTGATCCCGAATCAAATTGCAATTTGAATCAATTATTGCTTGATTTTATAGTTATAGGAAGGTGATAACGAACTTAAGATTATTGTGTATATCAAAGCCAAATGACTAGCATTATTATTACTGATCAGTAAAATTCATATTCAAAAAGGGGGAGAGAGGATTGCGTTTTATGGTAAAAAATTCATTCATCTCAGTTATTTTTCAAGAAAAAAAAGAAGAAAACTGCGGGTCTGTTGAATTTCAAGTATTCAATTTCACGAATAAGATACGAAGACTTACTTCACATTTGGAATTGCACAGAAAGGACTATTTATCTCAGAGGGGTCTACGGAAAATTCTGGAAAAACGCCAACGGCTACTATCTTATTTGTCAAAGAAAAATAGAGTACGTTATAAAGAATTAATTAGTCAGTTGAATATTCGGGAGTCAAAAAATCGTTAATTTGATTGACAAACAATTTTGAATTATTTGATCTATTACATTTTGAATCTTGATGAACTTCTTTTCGTTTTCAACAATTCATGTAAGAATGAATCGAGGAAAAACATATGAGTATACTAGCTACAGGAAAAGACCTTATGGTAGTCAATATGGGACCGCACCACCCATCAATGCACGGTGTTCTTCGTCTCATCGTTACTCTAGATGGTGAAGATGTTATTGACTGTGAACCAATATTGGGTTATTTACACAGAGGGATGGAAAAAATTGCGGAAAATCGAACAATTATTCAATATCTGCCGTATGTAACACGTTGGGATTATTTAGCTACTATGTTCACAGAAGCAATAACTGTAAATGGACCAGAACAGCTGGGAAATATTCAAGTACCTAAAAGGGCCAGCTATATCAGAGTAATTATGTTGGAGTTGAGTCGTATAGCTTCTCATCTGTTATGGCTTGGCCCTTTTATGGCAGATATTGGTGCACAGACTCCTTTCTTCTATATTTTCAGAGAAAGAGAATTAGTATATGATCTATTCGAAGCTGCCACCGGTATGAGAATGATGCATAATTTTTTTCGTATTGGAGGAATAGCGGCTGATTTACCTCATGGCTGGATAGATAAATGTTTGGATTTCTGCGATTATTTTTTAACAGGGGTTGTTGAATATCAAAAACTTATTACACGAAACCCTATTTTTTTAGAACGAGTTGAAGGCGTGGGCATTATTGGTGGAGAAGAAGCAATAAATTGGGGTTTGTCAGGACCAATGCTACGAGCGTCTGGACTAGAATGGGATCTTCGTAAAGTTGATCATTATGAGTGTTACGACGAATTTGATTGGGAAGTCCAGTGGCAAAAAGAAGGAGATTCGCTAGCCCGTTATTTAGTCCGAATGGGCGAAATGACGGAATCCATAAAAATTATTCAACAGGCTTTGGAAGGAATTCCGGGAGGGCCCTATGAGAATTTAGAAATCCGATGCTTTGATAGAGAAAGCGATCCAGAATGGAATGACTTTGAAGATCGATTCATTAGTAAAAAGCCCTCTCCTACTTTTGAATTGCCGAAACAAGAACTTTATGTGAGAGTTGAAGCCCCAAAAGGAGAATTGGGAATTTTTCTGATAGGAGATCAAAGCGGTTTTCCTTGGAGATGGAAAATTCGCCCTCCGGGTTTTATCAATTTGCAAATTCTTCCTCAGTTAGTTAAAAGAATGAAATTGGCTGATATTATGACGATACTAGGTAGTATAGATATCATTATGGGAGAAGTTGATCGTTGAAATGATAATTGATACAACAGAAGTACAAGATATCAATTCTTTTTCCAGATTGGAATCCTTAAAAGAGGTCTATGGGATCATATGGATGCTTGTCCCTATTTTTACTCCTGTATTAGGAATCACAATAGGTGTACTGGTAATTGTGTGGTTAGAAAGAGAAATATCTGCAGGAATACAACAACGTATTGGGCCTGAATACGCCAGCCCTTTGGGAATTCTTCAAGCTTTAGCCGATGGTACAAAATTACTTTTCAAAGAGAATCTTCTTCCATCTAGAGGAAATACTCGTTTATTCAGTATTGGACCATCTATAGCAGTCATATCAATTCTACTAAGTTATTCAGTAATTCCTTTTAGTTATCGCCTTGTTTTAGCGGATCTCAATATCGGTATTTTTTTATGGATTGCCATTTCAAGTATTGCTCCTATTGGACTTCTTATGTCAGGATATGGATCAAATAATAAATATTCCTTTTTAGGTGGTCTGCGAGCTGCTGCTCAATCAATTAGTTATGAAATACCATTAACTTTATGTGTTTTATCAATATCTCTACGTGCGATTCGCTAAAACATAAGCTTTTCTTTTTCCTATTCTTTTCGTTCTAGAAAAAAAAAGAAATTGAATCGATATCCTCATTTTTTTATTCATTTCTTTATTCTTTAGGTTAATAAAATTAATTAGGTAGTTATATATGAGTGAAAGAAAACAACTTCTAAATTCGCAGTAAAAATGGATTGAGTCTCATTTCCTATGTACAAGAGTTAAGCGGAAGTAAACAAACGTAGAAGAAGGAAGCCCTTTACCCCAAGATTGGTTGATTGGTCATCCTGGCTTGAAGCGGGCTCAAAGGATCAACCGTATGGAGTTTTCACTATTGTTTCTATGTATTACAATACATATATTACGAAACGGGGGATTGAAAAAAAGATGGGTGGATAGTAAGGAACACAAAAATACACACAAAGGATTAGTAATGGAGATTATGTAAATTATCTATAAAGGATACTTCTGCATAACATAAAAAGAATACTAATTGGGGCTTTAAGTTGGTAGAAATGATCAGGTAGTACTCCCCATAATTCCGATCCAGAGTATGCTCCTATCCACTGATTAAAGAAATGACTATCGGGAACGAAATAATCCTTTACTTTTTTTTAAGCACCTTTTTTGTCAGAACGAAGAAGAGGAACAAAAAAAATAGAAAAAAAAATGATGGGTTGAAATATCTATTGATATTTATAAAAGGAGTATTTTATTGAAGGATTGATTAAGTTATTACTCAAAAAAGAAAAATGGAAATTCGTAAAGGATGAGATCAATTCAGAAATACTCTTTTTTTTATTTATTCTTATAGCAGACAGAATTCCATTGGTATAATTGGGGACCTTACGATAGAGTTTGACTCTATCTATCCTATAAAAATATCAAGATAACTAATACCGGTCCTTACATTTATTTGTGGCCTTGAGGAGCCGTATGAGGTGAAAATCTCATGTACGGTTTTGGAATAGCGATGGGAACAGTAATGTTATCACCGACTATGATTATCTAACAGTTCAAGTACGGTTGATATAGTTGGGGCACAGTCAAAATATGGTTTTTGGGGGTGGAATTTGTGGCGTCAACCTATAGGGTTTATCGTTTTTCTAATTTCTTCCCTAGCGGAATGCGAGAGATTACCTTTTGATTTGCCAGAAGCAGAAGAAGAATTAGTAGCAGGTTATCAAACCGAATATTCAGGGATCCGATTTGGTTTATTTTACGTTGCTTCCTATCTAAATCTATTAGTTTCCTCATTATTTGTAACAGTTCTTTACTTGGGTGGGTGGAATCTTTCGATTCCGTACATATTTGTTCCTGAGTTATTTGAAATAAATAAAACGGATGGAATCTTTGGAACGACAATTGGTATCTTTATTACATTAGCTAAAACTTATTTGTTCTTGTTCATTCCTATCACAACAAGATGGACTTTACCTAGATTAAGAATGGACCAACTATTAAATCTTGGCTGGAAATTTCTTTTACCTATTTCTCTCGGTAATCTATTATTAACAACTTCTTCCCAACTCCTTTCACTGTAAAGAAAAAGGAATAGAATATTTACGACTTGTCTCAAACAAGAGAAAGAAAGAAAATCAAATTATTCATAAATATTCACGATATGTTCCCTATGGTAACTGGGTTCATGAATTATGGTCAACAAACAGTACGAGCTGCAAGGTACATTGGTCAAAGTTTTATGATTACCTTATCCCAAGCAAATCGTTTACCTGTAACTATTCAATATCCTTATGAAAAATTAATCACATCAGAGCGTTTCCGCGGGCGAATCCATTTTGAATTTGATAAATGTATTGCTTGTGAAGTATGTGTTCGTGTATGTCCTATAGATCTGCCTGTTGTTGATTGGAAATTGGAAACTGATATTCGAAAGAAGCGGTTGTTTAATTACAGTATTGATTTTGGAATTTGTATTTTTTGTGGTAACTGTGTTGAGTATTGTCCAACAAATTGTTTATCAATGACTGAAGAATATGAACTTGCTACGTACGACCGTCACGAATTGAATTATAATCAAATTTCTTTAGGTCGTTTACCAATGTCAGTAATTGACGATTTTACAATTCGAACTGTTTTGAATTCACCTCAAAGAAAAAATGGGTAAACCCCCTCTCTTGATTAAAGAGTAATTGCTAATTGCAAATTACTAAGGTTTCATTTTGGTAGAAGGGGATAAGGTCTTTTTCTTTGCTTGGTCAATAATTACAAATCCCAACTATTGGTTGGGTGATGAGAAGTATGATTCAATTTGTATTGAACATCTATTAATATATCGATAATTATTTCGATATATATATTTTCAGTTTCAAACTGACATTTCGAATAAAGAAAAGAACGAAATTGATCGAATAACTGTACCCGCATCAACTCACACCTATTCGATTAGAATTTAATTCAATTGATAAGGTCTCATAAAACAAATTTTCCTGGTCGGTTCAATAAGGTCATGAAAAACATTTCGATTTTTTTATTTCTTATTTTAATATAATGGATTTGCCCGGACCAATACATGATTTTCTTTTAGTTTTTCTGGGATCGGGTCTTATAATAGGAGGTCTGGGAGTGGTATTACTTACCAACCCAATTTATTCTGCCTTTTCATTGGGATTGGTTCTTGTTTGTATATCCTTATTCTATATTCTATCAAATTCCCATTTTGTAGCTGCTGCACAGCTTCTTATTTACGTGGGAGCTGTAAATGTTTTAATCATATTTGCTGTAATGTTCATGAATGGTTCAGACTATTACAAAGATTTTCAGTTTCATCTTTGGACTATTGGGGATGGGGTTACTTCCCTAGTTTGTACAAGTATTTTTTTTTCGCTAATCACTATTATTCTAGATACGTCGTGGTATGGGATTATTTGGACTACACGATCGAACCAGATTATAGAACAAGATTTGATAAGTAATAGTCAACAAATTGGAATTCATTTATCAACAGACTTTTTTCTTCCATTTGAGCTGATTTCGATAATTCTTTTAGTTGCTTTGATAGGTGCAATTGCTGTGGCTCGTCAGTAAAAAATCTTTCTAACTAGCAACAGAAATTCAAATTCAACTTTTTTATGTGTTATCACATCCATTTCCCTGCAATTCTATTTGAATACTGTTCATGTATAAAATCAAAATTTTAGTATTCGTTCTATTCGATCTATAATATATTCTTTTGTTCCGTACTTGTTATATTCGAATTATATTCTAAGAAATCGAATCACTTGAATTATTGTTCATATTGAAATGAATCGAAATTGGTACGGAGTTGGTCAATGATGCTCGAGCATGTACTTGTTTTGAGTGCCTATTTATTTTCTATCGGTATCTATGGATTGATCACGAGCCGAAATATGGTTCGGGCCCTGATGTGTCTTGAACTTATACTAAATGCAGTTAATCTAAATTTTGTAACATTTTCTGATTTTTTTGATAGTCGGCAATTAAAAGGAGATATTTTCTCAATTTTTGTTATAGCTATTGCAGCCGCTGAAGCAGCTATTGGATCAGCTATTGTTTCGTCAATTTATCGTAACAGAAAATCGACTCGTATCAATCAATCGACTTTGTTGAATAAGTAGTATTTTGAAATCATAATATTCATCAATTCGAATTAGCATATATAATACGTCGAAACCCCGATCATGTTTGTGAAAACGTAAGAAATCAAAGTACCTTTGTTCCCTTCCCTATTAGGAGTTGATCCAGAAGTAGATTGATTAGAAAAATTCTGGTAAATAATTGATTCATCTGGTGTTTAAATATATGATTCATTTCCAAATTTACTAGATCGAAAATTTATGAGTTCAAAAATTGATAGATCCAATGTCACATTCAGTAAAGATTTATGATACATGTATAGGGTGTACTCAATGTGTCCGCGCCTGCCCCACAGATGTATTAGAAATGATACCTTGGGACGGATGTAAAGCTAAGCAAATTGCTTCTGCTCCAAGAACAGAGGACTGTGTTGGTTGTAAGAGATGTGAATCCGCCTGCCCAACGGATTTCTTGAGTGTTCGAGTTTATTTATGGTATGAAACAACTCGAAGCATGGGTCTAGCTTATTGATACGTTTCAGATTGATATTGATACGTTTCAGAAAACCCACTTGAATCCATTTTGAATCCATTTTCTTTTTTTTTTTTTTTACCGATTACCGACAAAAACCCGTACTCGAAAAAGAAAAAAAAACAATTAAGAATATATTCGATTTTCGAGCACGGGTTTTTCGGGTCTAAGTGTATCTTGTCTTTACCACGAATTATTTTCCTTGGTTAACAATAATTGTAGTTTTTCCGATAGCCGCAGGTTCTTTAATTTTCTTTCTCCCTCATAGAGGAAATAAGGTGACTCGGGGGTATACTATATATATATGCGTCTTAGAACTCCTTTTAATGACCTATGCATTCTGTTATCATTTCCAATTGGACGATCCATTAATCCAGTTGGCAGAGGATTATAATTGGATCAATTTTTTTTATTTTTACTGGAGATTGGGAATAGATGGACTTTCCTTAGGACCCATTTTACTGACGGGATTTATCACCACTTTAGCTACTTTAGCGGCTTGGCCAATTACTCGGAATTCCCGATTATTCCATTTCCTGATGTTAGCAATGTACAGCGGTCAAATAGGATCATTTTCTTCTAGAGACCTTTTACTTTTTTTCATCATGTGGGAGTTAGAATTAATTCCCGTTTATTTACTTCTATCCATGTGGGGCGGAAAGAAACGTCTTTATTCCGCTACAAAGTTTATTTTGTACACTGCGGCAGGGTCCGTTTTTCTATTAATAGGAGTTTTGGGTATCGGTTTATATGGTTCCAATGAACCAACATTAAATTTGGAAACATTAGCGAATCAATCGTATCCCGTGGCACTGGAAATAATATTCTATATTGGATTTTTTATTGCTTTTGCTGTCAAATCACCGATTATACCCTTACATACATGGTTACCAGACACCCACGGAGAGGCGCATTACAGTACTTGTATGCTCCTAGCCGGAATCTTATTAAAAATGGGAGCATATGGGTTGGTTCGGATCAATATGGAACTATTACCACACGCCCATTCTATATTTTCTCCCTGGTTGATAATAGTAGGTACAATGCAAATAATTTATGCAGCTTCAACATCTCCTGGCCAACGGAATTTAAAAAAAAGAATAGCCTATTCCTCCGTATCTCATATGGGTTTCATAATTATAGGAATTGGTTCGATAACCGATACGGGACTCAACGGAGCCATTTTACAAATAATTTCTCATGGGTTTATTAGTACTGCACTTTTTTTCTTGGCAGGAACGAGTTATGATAGAATACGTCTTGGTTATCTCGACGAAATGGGCGGGCTGGCTATCCCAATTCCAAAGATATTCACGATATTCAGTATCTTATCGATGGCTTCCCTTGCATTACCGGGCATGAGTGGTTTTGTTGCGGAATTGATAGTATTTTTTGGAATAATTACCAGCCAAAAATATTTTTTAATGCCAAAAATACTAATTACTTTTGTAATGGCAATTGGAATGATATTAACTCCTATTTATTCATTATCTATGTCACGGCAAATGTTCTATGGGTACAGGCTATTTAATGCCCCAAACTCTTATTTTTTTGATTCTGGCCCACGGGAGTTATTTGTTTTGATGTCTATTCTTCTACCCGTAATAGGTATTGGTATTTATCCGGATTTCGTTCTCTCACTATCAGTGGACAAAGTCGAAGCTATTGTATCTAATTTTTTTTTATAGATAGTTTTCATTAAAAAAAAAAGGAATCCTACGATTTTGAAAATTGTTCGTTGTCCAATGAAAAAAGACTTCTTTTTTCTTTTCTTAAGTTTAAGTGAAATAAAAAAAAATAAGTAAAAAAAAAAGAAATTTGAATTGGAACCAGACACCTTTGCTTTGACATTTGTGAGAACCTTTTGAATCAAGTAGTGTAGTGATTCAAAAGGTTCTCCTCGGCTTATACCAAGTTTCATTTATATATATGCCCTGCCCTATGTTTGTATTCATCAGGCCCTTTCTTCAATTCAATTACCTTTCTTCAATTCAATTAGATGTTAATTAAATGAACCATAACTATGTAATCCTATTCCTAATAGATTGACCCCGAAATAGCATATCCAAATTATAAGAAAGCCCATAGAAGCCACAATTGCAGAATTTATACCTTCCAAATTTGTATTTGTTCGAGTATGTAAATAAATCCCGAATATAGTCCAAGTAATAAATGCCCACGTTTCCTTTGGATCCCAATTCCAATATGATCCCCATGCCTCATTAGCCCAGACTGCTCCCGAAAGAATACCTATGGTTAAAAAGATAAATCCTAGACTAATAATACGATAACTCCAATGATCCAATTGTTGAATCAATTGATACCTGTAATAATTTCTAGCAGACAGAAAATAAGGAAAAGAAGTATTTCGTAACACATTGTTTTTTTCAGTCATGTATTGGATTTCACCGAAGGAAAATGACTCATTTACAGTTAAAAATTTATTGTTTTTACGAAAAATCCTTATAAATTTTCGAAATGTAATGACTAGAAGAGCTACGGATAATAATGATCCACATAAAAGAGCTGCGTAGCCTACTACCATCATACTTACGTGCATCATTAACCACTGGGCTTGGAGAGCGGGTACTAATATTCCGGATTGATGCATTTTGGTTAAAAAACCCGAAGTAGCAAAACCTTGGGTAAAAATAGCGCTTGGCGCGGTTATTGCGCTTAAATTATTTTTATCTTTTTTAAAATAGAAAATCCTATGAATAATGGAGAAACTCCATGAAAGAAAGATTAATGATTCATATAAATTACTTAATGGGAAATGCCCCGAATAAATCCACCGAGTGACTAATAATCCTGTTAGGCAGAAAAGGGTAGCTATCATCCCCTTTTCTGATGAATCATATAGTCCTATGATTTCATCGACTAATAAGATTATCAACTGAATTGTAATTCCAATCGAAACGACCGAAAAGGAGATATGAGTTAATATATGCTCTAAAGTTGAAAATATCATAAATAAAATGAAAAAGCGAGATTTCCTCAAGTATACGGAATGGAAATCAAAAATTAAATTCATTACATTATAGGGCTTTTTGTATATCTTTTAGAAGATGCTATGCCGCCACTCGGACTCGAACCGAGATGCTTTAGCACTGCTTCCTAAGAGCAGCGTGTCTACCGATTTCACCATAGCGGCTTGCTCGAAATCATAATAACCTATTTTTATTCAATCGTCGAGATTAAAAGCATCAGTCAATTTAAATTTTAATGAAATCTTTTTTAGGAAGCATTTAAATTGATGAATAAAAACAAACTTGTTTAAATAGAGATTGAAAGATTCCCTTGTTATCTTGTTTAGTTATTTAAGGTTTCAGTTTTATTTAACTTAACATAAGAATGGAGGTTTTTCTAGTTTATGTTTTCATAAAATAGACCTGTTGTAACTAAAAAGGTCTTACTTCAATCTAGGGAAAAACTAAAAAAAATGTTCTTTAATCCATCGATTTTGCCTAAAGATTTTATATCTCCTCCTCTATAGCATAACTAGAAAAAAGAAAAGGATAAAAAAAAGACAAAACCTTTCTTATTGTGTTATTTATAAGTGGGTGGGGTGATGGGGAAAATAAGAATCCCCATCCTGGGAATGAAAAACATATTCAAATAAAAAAAGGGTGAAACTTTCTATTTTATTTTGATTCTTTTTTCAAATTGTAAAAAGAATACCAAACCCCTTTTTCTAATTTTTTTAGAATTCAGTAGACAAATCAATCGGTTCAAAATATTAGCGAATGGAAATCGTTACTTACTTTTTTTTTATTTCTATTTTGATATGCTATATTCTAATTATAGATTCAATAATCTATTCGAAATTAGAAAAAAAATGAGCTCATTTTTTGAGTCAGGCTGATTTAGATTATTCCAACGTTTTATTATTTATTTGTCGTACAAAAAAACTTTTTGAATTACCGGTAGAAAGGGATTTCGCTAACGAAAAAGCTTTCAACGCTGCCCAATATCCCCCCCTTTTCCATCTTTTTTTACGAATACGCTTCTTGGAGATAGAAGTACGTTTTTTTGGAACTGCCATTCACAAAATAAAAGGTTATTCATTGCTAAAATTGGATGTCAAAGACATCTATTGTTTAAAACAAATCGTTTTTTATTTTTACTATTTATTTCATTATTTGTCTATTTATTCTCTAAATTATATTAGCTTTTTTCAAAAAAAAAATATAAATGTAGCATGTTGAAATTAGACAGAGATAGAAACGGAAAGGCTTTTGTGTTTTTTTTATCAACTTCAAGCTTATATTAATATTCGATTTATATTATATGGCATAATAGATCCTATAGATATCGATTTGAATAGGGATATTAAAGGGACCACCAATAACAAGTAACAAGAACTTCGAAATA